TAGAGCAATTATGATATTGAAGTCGATCCGAGGCAAGTGTTCGGATCTATTATGACATAACGATTAGGTGCCCCACGGACCTTTTTTTATCTTGGAAAATCCTTTACCGGCGCGACGAAAAAACGATTTTTTTGTGCAACCTAGTGTATTTATATCTGAATGTATAAGTGTCCGTATGGATCTACTTCCATGGAACGTAATATCTTATTACTTTAATTTCAAATCACAAGATAATTCATTAGAATAGAATTAATAAGATCCATTCTGATGATATCTTATAGTCGGCCTAAAGAAGGTGGGAAAGCAAGGTCTTCAAGGAAGAAGAAGTAATAAAGCAGCAAAGAAGAAGAATAGCAGAAGTTATTGAGGGGAGTTAACTCTTTCTCGATGCAAGAATAGTAAGTGTCAGTCTAGCGACTTCTTGATAGCATTGGTCTCGGAAAGCCCTCCCTCGGGACCGGGCTAAGGAGCCAAGGATAGGATAGAAGCGATTCAACCAGAGTGAAATTCCTTACTTATCCCAGCTCTCAAGGAAGCTCGGGAGGAGAGGGTGAAAAAGAATAGGAATCGATTGAATCACAAACATATTCTATTTTTTATATAGAATCAGATCCAATCACGAATGCTTTCAGCTCCTGTGATAGAAAGTTGCACGATGAAAATGGACGGCTATTAGTCGAATCTTAAGCCAAAAATACCTACTTTACTCGTTCAAATCAAATCCGGGAGTGAATCTAGCTAGGGCGCCCTCGTAAGGCCTACTTTCTGGTTTTGGACCACCAGAGTAGCTTTCCGTGGAATAGCCTTTATCTCATCGCCAATGGCCGGGTGAGGAAGAATGAATTGAATCTTTTGCCCTTCGAGAACTCAAAACGAGTGGGATTCGACTTGCCTTCCCTACCTCTGTGGATGGTATGCCCGGGATGGTATGGTTTCCGTGGCAGTAAGAGTTGGGGGTTAGCTCACAAGGTAGCTCAGTCCCCCGAGGGGATCAATCAACATAAAAAAAGTCTAGTAGGACAGAATCATTAGCATTGTCTCTAGAGAGAATGCGACTGGAGATTTTGATTTCCCAGCTCTAAAGGTAGTTAGTTTGTTGACCCCAGGGGGAGAGTCCGACGTGAACGAATCCGCTCTCTTTGCTGTGAACAAGAGGAAGCTCTGCAGATGAAGCAGGCGACGGGTAAATGCTTTTGTAGTTCATACCAGGATCCAGGAAAAGGCTTTGAACCTCGAAGCATGGGTTGACTCTATTTCTTTCTATGAGTTAGCAGGTGAGAAGGAAAGAGTAGTGTTTAGCAATCCGGCTGACATTGAACTTTAACTAGCTGCTGCCATTGAAAGAGAAGAGAGTTCCGAAACTTCCGGGCTTAGCTCTTTTCCGGTGCAGATGAATAAACCGATCTTTCTTTTCTCTTTATTTTATGTTGTTTATTCGGGGAATGAAGTTTCATTTGCTTTGCTAGTCTAGTACGTATTATAAGATCCCAGCTCGAGGGAAATTCCTCTTTTATAACATGGATCCGTTTAATAAGAAGAAGCGGCTATTCTATTGGACTGATTTCCTTGCTTGTCCTTGAATCGAGATTCGATTGGTCTTCTGTGTAATGGTTTAGCTAGTCTTTCCTTGGCACGAAGGCCATGAGAATGTTGGGAACGAAGGAACTGTAGGGCTTCGAGAATTCGTTCTTAGCAAGAAAAGAATAGAAGGGTAGCAGTCCTTAGCCAGGCTTCTATTAAGCCTCTATTCAATCGGTTTAGCGTGGGCCGACTAAGCTTTTTCATTGATTTAGTCCAAAAGAAAGGGGTTGGATGCGAGATTCGATGATTTAGAATAGAAGTTCAATAACCCGCTTAAACGCTTTTTGAGTGAAAAAGGAGATTGGTTCTCACTCTTTAGAGATAGGAAGAATAGCCTATGATAGTAGCCCAGCAAAGAAGTCAACTTCTGGGATGGCGAGAATCCGGATGCCGAGAAAGAGCTCTTTTCAGGTTTGAATTTCAGGAGGAAGAGGAATCCGGTGGTAGCTCAAGGCTTTACAATGAATACGAATACCAAGCGCAAGGCGATCTTTTAATACGTTGTTGTCGGAATTCCTAGTCGAAGGGATCGATCTCACAACCGGCTCAGCGAAAGGCGATCCGCACATAGCCGTTAGATTAGATCCGGACTGGAAGATCTTTCCTATGCTATGAAGGTGGGAATAGCCACGGATTCGCAGGCTCGCCCCGGCCTCTAAAAGAAAATCTTGGTAACACATGGTATGGTTATGGTCTTCTACTTCATCAACTACTCCCATGGGAAGAGGTATGACCATTACTACCTGTAAATTTTTTTTTAAGCAAGGACATACAGCTCAACATTGTTCATTTAGATTGAATCCTGCTTTTACCGGTCCCTAATCTGCCTCTTAAAACTAAAATGTCTGCTAAAGAAAAAAAAAGGTACTATGATACAGCAGCAAGTAACCAAATAACAGGGGATCCCAATGCCTTTGTTTCATTTGCTCCATACTAAGGTATGAGTTTTTTGTATACGAGTGACAACTCTCCATTGTCAATTCAGAGGGTACAGTAGCTATTCAAAATGCATGTGCTGGCACAATAGTTCTGTCTGATGTCTTATATGTTCCTAAAGTAACAAAGAATCTCATATAAGTTGGGCAACTATGTGATGATAAGCAAGCAGTGTTCAGTCAAATTGAAAGCGGATTCGTGTATGGTGAAAGACCTCCAGACCAAAGAAGTGATTGGTAGAGGCAGAAGGCATGGGAGACTGGTTTTCATTGGCGATTACATCTACTGATGCTCAGATAGATAGTACTACTATAGTTGTAGTAGTGGTAGTAATTTAATTCTATAGCATAAAAGTAGAAGGCTTGGTCATGTGTCTTCGACTACATTGAAGAAACTCGAACGCCTTCAATTGCTTCCTGCGTCTGCGTCTTCTTCATTCTCTTCTTGGTTTAGCTGCCAGCTGGCCAAACACGGGCAACGCCTACTAATTCCAATCATAAGATTGTTTCAATTCCATTAGCCCTTGTTTGTGCATTCTGATGTATGGGGCCCATCGCCTGTGCCTTCTCTCTCTGGTTATCGCTACTATGTCTCGTTTATGGATGATGTATATCGTTATAAAATTTAATTATTATTAATAACCAATCAGAGGTACTTAAGTGCTTTCAGCTTTTTTAAACTAAGGTTGAGAATTTCTTCTTTTGTCATCGGATTCCAGTTTTGCGCTCAGATTCAGGGGGAGAATATGTCTCATCAGCTTTCTCTCAGTTTACAGCCACTCATGGAATTGATCATCAGTTCTCCTGCCAATATAGCTCACAGCAAAATGGGGTCGCAGAAAGGAAGCATAGACACAACTCAGAGAAAGGGCTCTTGCTCTGATGTTTGACAGCCGTTTTGTTGTTTGGTTTCGGATCGAACCACTCTGGTTCGGTGAAAGCCTCTATGACTCTGTCAAAGTAAGCGGACCACTATTCCTGACTTTTTGAAGGGGTCCGACCTATACCGACTATCACCCTCGCTTTCCTTGTCTCTGCCTCTGGTGCCGGCTTTTGAACTGGAAGAAATGCCACGCGCTTGATAACGTATTACTATGGAAGTCTAAGAGGGGCAGCCCCTCTTAGACTTCTCAACGAGTAGTCACCCTCAGACCGATGGCCAGACCGAGCGCTTCAATGCCTTACTTGAAGAATACCTTAGGCACTTCGTAAGTGCCAACCAGAAGAATTGGGTAAACTTGCTAGACGTTGCTCAATTCTGCTTCAACTTACAAAAGAGCTCTTCCTCAAACAAGAGCCCATTCGAGCTTGTCACAGGCCAGCAACCCCTTACGCCCCACACAGTTGTTGCTGGATATCAAGGAAGTAGTCCAAGTGCTTAGTTGTTTGCCAAGGAGTGGCACAAGAATGCTGATGTTCACCTTGAGACTGATTCGCTAACTCTAGCCAACATGATAAATGGGCTCGTGGAACCGACCTGGGATACGAGAGCTATTATTGAGGAAATTAGGTGCTGCTTGGGAAGCTTTCATAATGACAAGGTCACCATGTCTATAGGGAATGTAATCAGGCTGCTGACTGGACAGCAAATTTTCGGAGGTCTTCTTCTAATGCTGTTGTATGGAGAAACTTTTTCCCGGAGGAACTTTTGGAGCGAGTGAGAGCTGATCAGATGGCTCTCTACTTTACTCGCGGAATGGTTCCTGCCCCTGGGTTTGCCCTGGGGCTTTGTTTACAAAAAAAAAACTTTGTTTGTCTTTTTATCTTAAAACCTTTGATGCCGGATCGGTGCTCAAGTTGTGTCTATGTCTTAACCCATCGATGAAATTCTTTTATGTCGGACCAAACCTCAAAGTTGATGGCTTGACTACTACCCTAATGGCAAAGTCAATGGTCTGATTGATCGACCATTTTGATTGCTATGAGGAAACCTGCACACTTTCCGGGTAAGGTGGAATGACATCATATAAAAATAAAGCGAATAAGCCGATGCGAGGTTAAGAGTTTTAAAAAAAACGCCGAAAGGGAATAAAGCACGCAAAGAGGAGAGCAGAAGTGAGGCTCGACTGGATAAGGAGAGGAGAGCGGGAGCTCGGATCAATCGGCAGGGAGAAGAAGAGTCTCTTTGTCTAGGCCTACAGTAAGATAATTTCCTAATCTTGACATGCCTATCGTCTATGCTGATCTAATTTCGATGGCACTGAAGGTACTGCTTAACTCTTATTCTTGGCCTTCCTCGCAGAATGACCAACGGAACCAAAAAAATCGACTTTTGGTGGCTTCGCTAAAGAGTAATGGATACTGGAAGCTGGCATTGTCCACTAGGTTTTGTCAAAGCCACCAATTGGTGGGCTGCACTCCCGATTATAGCTAACAGGAGCTAAAGGAAGGATTTATGGGCTTTTTTTTACTCTTTGCTTGCCAAGCGTAAGTAAGAATCCACTGCACTTTTCTGTCCTTTTTGTATGGGTTTTTACAATGTTTACCGGCTTTCTTTCTCTCTCTTAAGTGTCTAATGATAACGAAAGGGTGATTCCTAACTGATCCAACTGACTCTCGATTTCTGTGTAAAACCTAACCATCTAACGAAATGAGATCCGCTCATTCCGAGGTGGTTGACTCCATTGACGGTACGGACGGTGCTCTTTCTATTCCGTTACACGGCTTGACGTACAGTTCCCTTTGATCTATCTGGCATTTTTGGAGACTTCTTTCTTTGTTGTTTGATAGTCTCCCTTTTCCAGTGATGGGACTCTCTTTGCTTACTCCTTTTGGCAGGTGAAGTTGGCCGAAGACGCGAGCTTTCTTTCAACTATTTTTCTTACTTTTCAGACTCTCTTTGGTTTGGTTGGGGATCCCGTATTCGATCTAAACTCTTAGCTTTTTCGCCAACAGTGAACGCTGGATGGCATTCCTTCTGCCTCGCGTGCACGACCACTATGTCTGCTTGGTTTTCACATGACGGTTCGCCATATCGACTTTCTCTTGGCATTGGCATAGACTTGTCGACTCCTTTTCTGGTACCGAACGATGATAGGTGGTACAGATATCTGATCTTATTTCATCTTGTCTGAAGACCGGCCTAAGGCTCGGGGATAGGGAAGGAGAGTCAAAACCTCTTTCTCAACAGAGAAAACAAATGAGTTTGATCGATTTGTGTAACCTTGGGACATTAGACCTCAAATCGTAATTTGTGCCCGGAGAGCCCCTAATCTTGCCTTTCCCTTTCCCTAAAGCCACCAAAAAGAGCAGTTTCCGATCAGCAAGCAGTAAGGTAAACTGTGGTATCGGTTAGCGCATTGAGAACGGATTCGTTTATTAGCAGTTCAGCAAGACTAGCTCGACGGAAAGGGGTCGGTGATGGTATAGCCCGGCAAGCAAGTATCGGTACGGCCGACCAAAAAAAGTCAGCAGAAAGAATAAGGGCCAATCAGACGAGTAAATCTGCGCAATTTGGCGGGCAGTCAGGCAAGAAGAGAGGATTCCCTGCATCATGTCATGGAACACTCTGTTTGGTTACATGGCTAAAGTGCCTTTCTTTGAAAAGACCTTTTTGAAAAAGTGACTCAGTAAAAAAAAAGTCTAGCCACCCTTTAGGCGCACAGTCCGCCTAAAGTCAACCTGAGCCAAAGTGATTGATTGCTATAGTCACGCATCGTAAACTTTTTTTTTAAAACCGTATAGTATAGATGGATATGTTGACGGGAGTACGGTCCAGCGTGCAGACCTATCTATAGCCCTTCAGATTTCCCTTTGTGCTGAACTCTTGATTCGAGAATCCTCAGTCGCTTAACCATTGGTCTCGGATTCCCTGTCAAATGATGGATCCAAGTTCTTTCTTCTTTGGCCGAAGGTTTATGTCAACCGCCAGCACGTATCCCATCTAGCTCTGTGAAAAGTCTAGCCAGCCAATTGGTGAACTACTTCCGGAAGCCTACTGGAGCTGAGCTGTAGCAACTAATGGATTCTGACACCTGCTGTATATGATTTTCCGCTAACTGCTGTTCTGCATCCTATCATTCTCTTATCTTTAAAAAAAGATTATCGGACTCTTTCTTTAAGACCTGATAGTGATGAAGAATGATGACTAGCACATTTGCTAACCCATCCAACCGACCTCGATAGCTGCGCGCGATACAACTACTCTGGTGAAGTGATGAAGGACCCATCCCGACAAGAGAATGAACGAGCCGAAGTGTCCGACCTTTTCCGAGTTTCAGAAAGAGCAGACCAGAATTGCGTCGTAGCTTGGAACTTGAGGAAAAGCGAGTTACCTTTTCTCTCGCACCCGACTTGAATATTTTCTTCTTGTCTGCTTTAGTGGTCTTATGGCGGAATAGAAATGTGAGTGTGAGCTTATCAGCCTTCCTCCCCTAGCAAAGTGGACATAAAACCCGACTTTTGATGATCCAACTGTCCCACCAGCAAATTTTTGGGTTAGTCACCTTAGGGATCACTCGTCTGTAAGCCCTTTCTATCTTGGACACGGAATGGGGGCATGAAGCCTGGGTCTTCTAACCATTCTACCAGCTTAGGACTCTTCTTTGTTGGCTCTCTTTTGTTTTGGTAGCGGCGATCATTGTTAATTTGGATTGTTTAGCTATGTAGTAAGCATTTCCGATCAAGGGCTATATCCCGCTTTAATTTCATGTCGGACCAAATGTCACAGCTCGGGACGGGACACGGACTAAGACCCGAAAATTAGAGCAAGCGATAGCCCGAACAGTCAGCCGAAAATCTCGTTTTGGATTGACCAGCCACAGGTCAGTAATAGCAAAGAGTAGCCATAGCCCTGCTGGTCCAAAAGGAGTAAGGAACAGCAAGTTCATAATCCTGGCTTTCGTTGACTAGCTAGCAGTCGGTGAAAAGCAGCTGTCAAGTAAGCAGCAGCGAGGTAAACAAGAGCATGAAAGCGGCAATCAGACTCTTAATTGACTGTTCCACTACTACTCTTTACGGTGAACACAGGTTTGAATCGGCTTTAGCAGGAGCGATAATGAGACCAGCAGGAAGTCAAAGTCAGGCAGGCAAACAATATAGTCCCGGCCAGGCCCAGGCAGTGAGCTGTAAGCGATGTCAGGGCCCGCAGTAGAGAGGGAAGCAGTGACTGTAAGCTAAAAGTGTCCAACTTGCTTCAGTCAAATCTAAGTCAGTATCAAGACGCTAAAAGATAGAAAAGATTCTACACAAAGTCGTCCACCAGGGGATGCTGTCATCAGCGGCATCGGAATCGGATAAAGAGCGCTTCGTGATTTCGTGATTAGGTGGTTAACGCTCTATACGCCTAAGCAGTCTTTGGTTACCAGTCCTCTTCTTTGCTCCTTTCTGATAGCGGGAAGGTTGAGTCCACCTGAACTGAATTATACGGCTAGTTATAGAGAGACGAAGGACCACTTCGTAAGGAGGCAGTTCAAGGTCTTTTATCTCGCGACCGGTGAAAGTTGGTTGAATAATTCGATGAAAGAAGCACATTCACCAGCCTTTATCCCAACCCTTGCGCGAAGAGGTTACCCCTTTGATTCAGCCTTACCTTACGGAACTGAGACCTCTGTTGAGTGAGTCCTCTCTCACTACCTCGCTATCTAATCAAGATAGTACCGCTAAAGATTACCATGGATTCCTCCGACCTCTTTTCATGTGAGAAGTTTTCGACTCTCTTTATCGCCAGGGGCTGGCTGGCCTATAGCTCTCTTTGCTTTGGCAGAAAGCACTCTGTTAGATCGATAGATCGAATTCATTCAAGAAAGTGGGAAGACAACGAGAGCTCTGGATCGACCGTTTTGGATAGGCGAAAAAGGTCAGTCTCCTTCAAAGGAAAGTTTGATGTATGCAAAAAAAGAGGTTTCGTCAACCTGAAGCCGCTAAAGCACTCCGAACGGCCTTTGATCGCCTTCCCGCGTTATGGACTATTCTAGCTGAGAGCTCTGGTTGAACAGACACTGCTGGACTGATGACCCTTCCGTGCGCTTGCTTCCCTCTTCCGAGGGTGAAGATCAAGGTCTGGTCGAACACAGCTATCTCGCTCTCCTCTATTGATCGAGACCAGCTTCAGCCACTATTGCTAGGACGGGCTTACTTAGACTGAGAACAGAGATTCTTTTCTCTGCTATGCTACTTTCCTCTTTCTTCCCTGAGGGCATTCCTTTCCTTCCAATAGAGCCAAACGGTCTTGCCCGGAACTGTATCCCCCCGATTCCTTCCCTTCTTGAAGAAAACGATACCGAGAACACCATCCATAAAAAAAGGCAATACCACTTGAAACCGAGAAAATACCATCTGCGTCTGAAAATATTCTATTGCTATTCGGGAGAACACAGGCTTCGAAAGCTTACTGCCCGGAATCGGGACCCATGCTACTCTGTTCTGGTTGAAGTACCTTCTGACACTGCTGATTCCATCTTTCTATCGTTCGAGCTAGCCCCATTCCTTGTTGGTCGAGCGCAGCTCTTGTTCTCTTTCCCTTTCTTTGATCGAGCGCAGCGAGAAGCAAGTCTGGCGAACCTTGTGCTCAAAAGCCTTCCTTCTTTTCTTTCGAAGCCCGAAGCCTCATTGGTTGATCCAGCTCCTGCTGCTCTGTCAAATGCCGTCACGTCAATCACGCTTATTCTTTATAAGAGTATGCCCGTCCATTAGAATCTTAGGCAATCCTTTTTCGGTGAGGGGAAGAATTCCGAAAAAAAAGGTTTCAACATTAGGGTCCTGTCCATAACGGGATGAATGAGCGAGCGTACTTCGTCTTTCGAGCTCCTGCTTCTTTTGATTGAACCTACCCGGACCTAACACACTCCGTCTTTGAAGCCTTTGTTCCCTTTGTTGCGTACTAAGGCACGTAGGCTTTTTTCAGCCTTTGATGGGACAATCATCTGACTCTTTCTTCGGCGGGAGAACGCACTTTCTTTCTGCAGGACGAGGACTCGGTGGCTCTCCTATTCCTATATCATTCAGACTTGGATGACCTCTCTTTCTCAGACTAGCTTGAAGACCTAGGCTTTGACGGTGGAAGCCTATTCAAAGAAGGCCCGACTTGCCAACTAATTAATAATGCAAATGCCAAATAGTCCCTCGCCCTTTATGCGCCTTTATACGCTTAAAGCATATAAAGTGAAGTCTCAACGAGTCAAATTGAGTACGGCCTTAGACCTTTCTTCGGGAGACAGGAAAGCTTACTGAACGGCTTTTCAGTCAGCGTTGTAAGGGCTGGAAGGCAACAAGAGGGGAGGAGGGGGGCCAACATCTCAGGTGCCTTTTCATAAAGCTTTGGTGGCCGGGATGGAGAGAAATACGACATAGCATTTGAAACCCTGCCCTTTCAATCAAGATGTTGGGGTTCGGCTTTCGCCTCTGGGAAACCATCAATGCTTGGCATACGTTTACAGATGCAGACACCACCGGTTGTTTAGGCGGTATGGACATCTCTGTAGCAATTCACACATTGATCTATCTGGTTCAGGTGAGTCCATCATTTTTACATCATGGTTTAACGATTCCTAGTTCAGTAAGGTTGCTTCTTCACCTATTCGACTCTCCCTATATAAACGGTCGAGGACTACTGCTATATGCACTCAACCAGTTCTGCCAGTCGGTCGAATCCTTTTATTTCATTCGATCCACGGGGTTATTCCATTTCATGGGCTAGTTAGTTTACTAGGTCTGGGTAGGAAATTTCATATTCGAATGCAACCCTGCCAAAAAGTAGGCATTGGACCTGCTTCACCGATAACCGGAAAGAAGAAGTGGTGTTTGAACTGTTTTCATATACAATAGTGAAAAATCCAAAAAACGCCGGGTACAAGGCCAAATAGGATCGTCTTTCAGTACCAATTCCGGCTCGACAACATTGAAGCGGTCAAGGGAAAGGCCTCTTCCTCACCCTCACTGCCTTCCCACTTGGGATAGATTTCGTTTTCTGCTCTCTCGTGCCATTTGAACTTCTGTCTTGTCTAGCTCACGAATGGATGCACCTCCGGAAGAATCTCGTAGTTTCATAGAGAAATGAGATCCATGGATGAAAAATCATCTCTTTCTTGTGTCGGAAGGACCAGTGTTTGGAGCAAGCAAAGCAAGAGGCAGGCCCGCAAGGAAAACCGATAATTAGATCGGTTATTCTACATAAATAGAAAGAATTCCGTACAGTGAATCCTGAGCAAGGAGTGAGTCCGGTCGATCGGTAATGAAGTGTGCCCGATGTCTAACCGTCAAAACGAAAGACAAGGGGCAAGAGGCCCCCGAGTGATAGGTTCGGAACGAGCATTTTCTATACAGACATATGCCCAAATTCTCCAAGTTTTTCATGTTGTCTGGGGAAGGAGTTCTTTGGTTTTGATTCAAGGTATTACGTAGTAGAAAGAAGAGTCCTTTGCCTTAGCACGGAGCTATAGTAGGACCTGGGTGAACAAAAGATTTCAAGCTCTACCATAGAGGTTGGTCCCACTAGTTAGTAGCTATTTTCATCAACTTAGATGAGTTGGAATTCCCATCTTTTTCAAGTAGGTTAAACGAGCACATAGGAACCTCTGCTAGCAGGATCATATCGATAAAGTGCCAACCGAAGTGCCAAATCTTTATGACTGAAATTAACATCCGAAGCAGGCAAGATAGGAGCATGAGCACCCAAACCCATATCAGAAAAGCCTTGGCTTAGCCATAACGAGATCAATCACTCAGTCTTCGCTACAGAAGATGCCTCTAAGCTGGAGCTTGAAACTAAATCAGAAGCGACAGGAATAAAGCCCTTTCTAGGGCTGTTGTGCCCGGGGTAGAAAACCAGAACAAAGAGAGAAACTCAACCTGAGACCTCTGGAGAGTCTCCTTTTAGGTCAATAGGAATCATCTTATCACGAATGAGGACAGACCAGCCTGAACAGACAATCTTGGTACTTAAGATGAAATATTTGACTCAGCGGGACCCCTTCTTTTAGCAGTTGGGAATCTCGGTTAGTGAGCCTGCCTCGTTTCATTCTTTAGTTATTCCAGCAGAGACTAGCCAATATTTCTATTCTCACCCAAGCGCTTTTCCTTCTTCTTGAATCTCTCGGAAAGAGGAAGAGGCCTGGGTCGAGCTCTTAGCTCCTCCTCTGTCGGAAAAAGGGTTGGCGTTGGCTAGCTCCCCATTCTGAAAACGTCCAGAATGGCAAGTTTTGCTCATCCAAAAGGGGACTTTCCTGGATCAGATGGGTGAAGGGTAGGAGGGCCAACAAGGGCCTTGTCCTTCACCCGCTTCTTCGAACGAGTCGGCAAAAGAGTTGATGCTAGGGCTTATGCCTTTCCAATGGCATCTGTTTCGTCTCTCTCTTTTGGTGCCCTCTCCTTTTGTGCCGCCCCCAAAGCATTCATTCCTTTCACTGGCGTTTACCCGACCGAGCTTAACCGAAAGGCTATCTTGATAGAAGAGCTCCAATAGCCGCCCACTTCTTCCTCACCCTTGGAACCGACCAAGGGGCTTAGCCGACCGAGGTCCTATCCTTCCCTGTAATGAGACGAAGGAAGCGAAGCGGGCTGCTTGTCTTGCCTCGAGCCCATAGGGACAGGTACTGCTCTGGACTAGGATGGTGCTGCTCTGCTTAAAACTAGGCTAGGAAATGGGCCTAACTCCATTCGCTGATGAACCCTTAACCTCTGGCGGTATGCTTGGTGACGTGTGCCGTCTACTCTGCTTGAGTGCATACACTAGGGCTATCAAACTGAGCAGCTTCTCCTGTCCACTATGGCTGAAGTCAAAACTAGACTTTGTCTTGCACACTGACTTCAATCGTATAGAGATTTCCCACTGTCTGTGTCGATACCAGAAACTACGACTGAAACCTACACCGCTAACGAAGGGTAAGTGATTGCCTACTTTCTATGTCCGGAGACGCTTACTGCACTGCTTCTTCTGTCAAGACAGGCAGGCGGTTATAAGGATGTAGTCAAGGAGGTGGGCTTAGAGCCAGCAATAAAGCTAGCAAAGACAGCTCTACCGCGAGCGAGTAGCCTTTGCCAAAGAAG